AATAAGATGCCTGAAAAAAAGGACTATTTTGATAGAATAGAACATGTATATATATACTCTTATTATACTTTATGGAATTAAACCATATCCAAAGATATCAAAAATCATTGTGCATCTTACACCTAAATATAATACAATCTAAATTTCAAATTTTAATAATAAACATAAAGAAAGGTAAGCTAAATTTTAAGCTAATAGGTTCATACCCTACTTATAGAGTCAACTCTCCTCTCTAATTAAAAAAAGAATATTACTATTCCTAATTACTTTAATTACAAGAACAATCATTACAGTGTCCTCCAATAATTGAATTGGTATATGAATAGGACTAGAACTAAATATAATATCATTTATTCCTATTATTATATCAAAAACTAACAAATCAAATTCAGAAGCTGCTATAATTTATTTCCTGACCCAAAGAATCAGTAGTATATTATTATTAACTATAGTATTTATAAGACTAATATTTAAAAATCCTATAATGACAGAAGTAATAAAAATTATTATTACAATAAGATTATTAATTAAATTAGGAGCTGCCCCATTCCATAAATGAATACCTGATATATTAAGAAAAATAAGATGGAATAATTGCATATTATTAATAACCTGACAAAAAATTGCCCCTTTAACTATAATTAGAAATATAAATAATATAACAATTATAATAAATATTTCAATTATTTGATCTATTGGAATTGGGAGAATTGGAGGTATCAATCAATCATCCCTCCGAAAAATAATAGGGTATTCCTCAATTAATCACCTAGGATGAATATTAGCTATTAATAAATCAATAAATCTATGAATTATATATTTAAGCATTTATATAATTTTAACCATCATAGTATGTAAGTTATTCAATAAATATAAGATATTCTTTATTAATCAAATCAGAACATTAAACTTAACAAATTCAGAGAAAGTTAATATATTTATTATAATAATAAGAATAGGAGGTTTACCCCCCTTTATCGGATTCCTGCCTAAGTGAATTACAATTCAAAGAATAACAGATAATAAAGAATTTATATTAATATTAATTATAATCATATTTAGATTAGTCACTTTATTATATTACATCCGAATTATAACTAGAATATTCTTAACACATAGAACATCAATCAAATGAAGAAATTTTAATAATAACAGATTTATAATAATAATATCTATTAATATAATATTGCCTATTATTATTATTACAGATATACTTTAAAAGCTTTAAGTTAAACAATTAAACTATTAACCTTCAAAGTTAAATATACATTTTATGTAAGCTTTAGGGTAACCCCTACTTTAGAATTGCAGTCTAATATCATAACTTGACTATAAAGCTATTATCATAACCTTTAATAGAGGGCTATATAGCCATAAATAAATTTACAATTTATCACCTAAAATTTCAGTCACTCTATTAACTATAATTGAATAAATGATTATTTTCTACCAATCACAAAGATATTGGAACTTTATATTTCATATTTGGTATATGAGCTGGAATAGTAGGATCAGCTATAAGAATAATTATCCGAATTGAATTAGGACAACCCGGAAGATTCATTGGAGATGATCAAATTTATAATGTAGTTGTAACAGCACATGCCTTTGTTATAATTTTTTTTATAGTTATACCTATTATAATTGGAGGATTCGGAAACTGACTAGTACCATTAATAATTGGAGCCCCTGATATAGCATTCCCCCGTATAAATAACATGAGCTTTTGACTTCTACCCCCTTCTTTAACTCTATTAATAGTAAGTAGATTAGCAGAATCAGGAGCTGGTACTGGTTGAACAGTTTACCCTCCTTTATCAAGTAATTTAAGACATAGAGGGGCTTCAGTAGATTTAGCAATTTTCTCATTACATCTAGCAGGAGTATCCTCAATTCTAGGAGCCGTAAATTTTATCTCAACTATTATTAATATACGACCAAAGGGAATAACTCCAGAACGAATTCCCTTATTTGTATGATCAGTCGGAATTACTGCATTATTACTACTTTTATCATTGCCTGTATTAGCAGGAGCTATTACAATACTATTAACAGATCGAAACTTCAATACCTCTTTCTTTGATCCTTCGGGAGGAGGTGACCCTATTTTATATCAACATTTATTCTGATTTTTTGGGCATCCAGAAGTCTACATTTTAATTTTACCAGGATTTGGATTAATTTCCCATATTATTAGACAAGAAAGAGGCAAAAACGAAACATTTGGAAACATTGGGATGATTTATGCTATATTAGCTATTGGAATTCTAGGATTTATTGTATGAGCTCACCATATATTTACAGTAGGAATAGACGTAGATACTCGAGCATATTTTACATCAGCAACCATAATCATTGCCGTTCCCACAGGAATTAAAATTTTCAGTTGATTAGCAACCTTACATGGAGTAAAAATAAATTACTCACCCGCCATATTATGAGCCCTAGGATTCGTATTTTTATTTACTATTGGAGGATTAACAGGAGTAATCTTAGCAAATTCATCAATTGATATTATCTTACATGATACCTATTATGTAGTTGCCCATTTCCATTATGTACTCTCTATAGGAGCCGTATTTGCTATTATAGGAAGATTTATTCAATGATTCCCTTTATTTACAGGATTAACAATAAACCCAAAATGATTAAAGGTTCAATTTTTTATCATATTTATAGGAGTCAATATTACATTTTTTCCTCAACACTTTTTAGGGTTAAGAGGAATACCTCGACGTTACTCTGATTACCCTGATAGATATACTAGATGAAATATTATTTCATCTATTGGAAGAATTATATCAATAGTTGGAATTATTATATTCATTATAATTTTATGAGAAAGAATTATTTCAAAACGAACCATTTTATTTAATGAACATATAACCCCTAGAATTGAATGATTACAAAAAACACCCCCTGCAGAACATTCCTATAATGAAATTCCTGTAATGACATCAGTATTCTAATATGGCAGATTAGTGCAATGAATTTAAGATTCATATATAAAGATATTTAAACCTTTTATTAGAAATAGCAACCTGAGGAAACATTATAATTCAAGATGCAAATTCATCATTAATAGAACAACTTACATTTTTTCATGACCATACAGTAATAATTCTATCAATAATTACGCTCATAGTAGCTTATATTATAATTATATTAACAAAAAATAAATTAATTAATCGATATTTACTAGAAGGACAAACAATTGAATTAATTTGAACATTAATACCAGCAGTAACCTTAATCTTTATTGCTTTACCATCTCTACGTCTATTATATATAATTGATGAAATTAATAACCCCTCAATTACATTAAAAGTAATTGGACATCAATGATACTGAAGTTATGAATATTCAGATTTTAGAGATACAGAATTCGATTCATATATGAAACCTGCTAATGAATTAATACCAGAAGAGATCCGACTACTAGATGTAGATAACCGAACAGTTTTACCTATAAATACACAAACACGAGTAGTAATTACAGCAGCTGATGTACTACACTCATGAGCAGTACCTTCCCTCGGAATCAAAATTGATGCAGTACCAGGTCGACTTAATCAAGGAACTATTAACATTAACCGCCCAGGATTAATATATGGTCAATGCTCAGAAATTTGTGGAGCAAACCACAGATTTATGCCAATTGTAATTGAGAGAACAACAACAGAAAAATTTCTAAATTGAATTAATTCAATATCATTAAGTGGCTGAAACTTTAAGCATTGGTCTCTTAAACCAAATCATAGTAAATAAAAAATACTCTTAATGACCTAAGGATTTAGTTTATAATAAAACATTAATTTGTCAAATTAAAAATATTAATTACAATAATAATCTTTATTGCCTCAAATAGCACCATTATGATGAGAAATTTTATTCATTATATTCATTATATCATATATTACAATAAGAATTATAACTTATTTCTCCTTTAAAGTTAATATCAAAGGAAATATAAAAAATAAAAATCAAATAAAGCAATTAAACTGATTATGATAAACAACTTATTTTCAACATTTGACCCAGCTACCTCAATAAATTATTCATTAAATTGAATAAGAACACTCTTAATATTAACACTAATACCCTTTAGTTATTGAACTATACCTAACCGAATTAATGTATTATTTAATAATATTATAATAAAGTTACATGAAGAATTTAAAATACTATTAGGAATTAAATCAAAGGGTATAACATTAATAATAGTATCATTATTCTTCTTCATTTTAATGAATAATTTTATAGGACTCATACCCTATATTTTCACAAGATCAAGTCACCTTGCATTCTCATTAGCTTTAGCTTTACCCTTATGAATAAGAATAATAATCTTTGGATGATTCAATAATACTAATTCTATATTTGCCCACCTAGTACCAAACGGTACACCAGCAGCATTGATACCATTTATAGTTATAATTGAAACAATCAGAAATATTATTCGACCAGGAAGTCTAGGCGTACGATTAACCGCAAATATAATTGCAGGACACTTATTAATAAGATTATTAGGTAATAAGTCTATTGATATTAGAAACAATTTACTAGTTTTTATTGTAATTGTACAGATTATATTAATAATATTTGAAGCAGCAGTAGCAGTAATTCAAGCATATGTATTTTCAGTTCTAACAACATTATACTCTAGAGAAGTTATAGAATAAATATGAAAATACATAAAAATCACCCCTACCATTTAGTAGATTATAGACCCTGACCTTTAACAGGATCTATTGGAGCAATAACTTTAACATCAGGAATAGTACTATGATTCCACAAAAATGAAATGTATTTATTTTATATAGGAATTGTAATTCTTCTATTAACTATAATACAATGATGACGAGATATTATCCGAGAAGCAACATTTCAAGGCCATCACACAATTAAAGTTACTAATGGTTTAAAAATCGGAATAATTTTATTTATTATTTCAGAAATTTTCTTCTTTATCTCATTCTTCTGAGGATTCTTCCATAGAAGACTAGCTCCTACCGTAGAAATTGGTATATTATGACCCCCTAAGGGTATTATAGTATTCAATCCTATAGAAATTCCTTTACTAAATACTATAATCCTATTATGTTCAGGAATAACAGTAACATGAGCTCATCATAGATTAATAAATAATAATTATAGAGAGACTAAAAAAAGACTTACATTAACTGTAATATTAGGAATCTATTTCACGATCCTCCAAGCATATGAATATATAGAAGCAAGATTCTGCATTAGAGATTCAGTTTATGGATCCTGCTTCTTTATAGCAACAGGATTCCACGGATTACACGTTATTATTGGAACCTTATTCTTAATAATTTGTCTTATACGACATATTAAATGCCATTTCTCTATAAATCATCATTTCGGGTTTGAAGCAGCAGCATGATATTGACATTTTGTAGACGTAGTGTGACTTTTCCTTTATATCTCAATTTACTGATGAGGTAGATAAATCCATCCTTTTAGTATAAATAAATATTTTTGACTTCCAATCAAAAGATCTTAATGATAAGAAAGGATAATATATCTAGTAATAATCTCAGCAACCTTAGCAATTTTATTATCAATCACTGTAATATTAGCATGTAGAATTATTTCAAAAACATCGAATAAAGATCGAGAAAAACTGTCCCCTTTTGAATGTGGATTTGACCCCAAGAGATCAGCACGATCACCTTTTTCTATCCAATTCTTTTTAATTGCCGTACTATTCCTTATTTTTGATATTGAAATCGCAATTATACTACCAATTATTTTAACAATAAAAACCAGAATAACTAAAACATGGATATTTACTATTACTTCCTTTATCATCATCCTTATCATTGGACTTTATCATGAATGAAACAATGGAGTTCTAGAATGAGCAAAATGGGGTTGTAGTTTTATAAAACATTTAATTTGCAATTAAAAGATACTATAATAAATAATAGTCTACCTCAATATAGATAATGAAGTAAAAGCATTTACAATTAGTTTCGACCTAGTATTAGGAAGCAATTCCCTTATCTAAATATTAATTGAAGCCAAAATAGAGGCCTTTCATTGTTAATGAAATAAATGATTTATTAATCCAATTAAAAGAGAATGAGGATCTAAAAGAAGCTGCTAACTATCTTTTAAAGCGGTTAAACTCCGTTTTTCTCTTATTTATATAGTTTATAAACAAAACCCCTTATTTTCAGTAAGGAAAAAAGAATTATTTCTTTATAAGTACCTAAAAGGTAATCACCTATCATAACTTCTTCAGAGTTAAGCTTTTAGATTTAAGCTATTTAAGTCTATTTCAAAATTAAGATCAGAAAAAAGAATATAAATACAAAGCTGATTAAATAAACTTTTACTCTATTAAATTGATAATTCAAATAAAAAGAACTAGAATAATTAATTAAATTAGAAAGAGAACCAGATACAAAATATTCACCTCACTTATGATCCATAAATAAAGATCTCATCTTAGAGTAAGATAAAAACTTCTCTGACACTATATATGTTCTAAAAGAAGGTATAAATCATATAGACCCTAAAAATTCAACTATATAATTATAAGAAAGACCAAAAATAAAATTATAGACTGACAAAAAAGATATTCTATAACCTAATCAACCCCCTAAAAATACAAAAATTAAAGGAAGAATCTTTAAAACTGGGGGGAACACTATATGTAAAGGGTAAGGAAAAATCAATCAATTAAGTAAACTGCCTCTAAAAATTGATAATATTGTTAATAAAATCAAAGAATATATCATAGTTTTATCTTCACTATAATTTAAGGCAACACTTAATCCTCTAGAACCCTTAAAACAAAAATAAATTAAACGTAAACTGTAACAAACAGTTAAACCAACTGATAAATAAAATATAATAAAAATATAAAAGTTATAATAATTAAAAGTTAAATACTCTAATACCAAATCCTTTCTATAAAATCCAGATAAAAAAGGAAAACCACATAAAGATAAATTAGAAATACAAAAACAAGAACAAGTAAAAGGAATATAATTAATCAAATTCCCTATATGACGAATATCCTGAGAATCATTTATACTATGGATAATCAAACCAGCACACAAAAATATTAAAGCCTTAAAAAAAGCATGGGTTAATATATGATAATAAGCATAAACACTATAACCCATAAAGAGTATTCTCATTATTAAACCTAATTGACTTAAAGTTGATAAAGCAATAATCTTCTTCAAGTCATATTCAAAATTAGCTGATAAACCAGACATGAATATAGTTAAACAAGAAATTAGCAAAAAATAATCAAGATTATAATTATACAATAATTCACTAAAACGAATCAAAAGATAAACCCCCGCAGTTACTAATGTAGAAGAATGAACTAAAGCAGAAACAGGAGTAGGTGCAGCCATTGCTGCAGGTAACCATGAAGAAAAAGGAATCTGAGCACTCTTAGTGAAAGCAGCCAAGACTAACAAATTCAATAATCAATAAGAAATATAAGAATCTATAAAATTCATATAATAAATAAAATTTCAACTCCCTATATTAAATAATCAAGCAATACCAATTAAAATAGAAACATCTCCAATTCGATTACTTAGAATAGTCAATATACCAGCATTATAAGATTTAAAATTCTGATAATAAATAACTAAACAATAAGAAACTAATCCTAAACCATCCCAACCTAAAAGGATTCTAATCAAATTTGGTCTAATAATCAAGAACATCATCGATAGAACAAAAAGTAATACTAAGAATAAAAAACGAATTTTAAAAACATCAGAATGCATATAAGAATCTCTATAAAAAACCACTATAGAGGAAATCAATATAACTCTCCCTATAAATAATAAAGACATTCAATCAAAATATATAGATATACATAAACACACAGAATTTAATCTTAAAATTTCCCAATCCAATAAAAAAGAATATATATTAAATAAAAATATGAATCCGGTTATAATCAAGGATAATCCTAAAAAAAATAAAAAGAGAGATCATGATTTATAATAATTAAAAATGGATCCAAAGAAATAACTTCACCTATAATACCACAAATTATAATTCTAATATTAAACTATATGAATCCTAAAGAAAACAAGAAAACAAATCAAACTTTAAAAATATAAAATTCAAAGGAATAAAATGAAGCATAATCAATAAATATTCACGAACATTAATAGAATTAAAAAAAGATAAACCGGAATATAAATAACCGTGTTGAGTTATAGAAAACAAATAAATTCTATAACAGCATCTTATAAAAGATGCAACACCTAAAAATATAAAAGTTATATAATCCCAAGAAATGATAGAATTAATTAAATAAATTTCACCTAAAAGATTTAAAGAAGGAGGGGAAGATATATTATTAGAACATAATATAAATCAAAATATAGATAAACTAGGCATTCTTAATAAATAACCCTTATTAATAAATAAACTTCGACTAAAACTTCGCTCATAAATAATGTTAGCTAAACAAAAAAGACCCGATGAACAAAACCCATGACCAATCATCATAATTAAAGACCCTAAAAATCCATAATAACTATTAGTTATAATACCACAAATAACCAAAGATATATGAGCCACAGAAGAATAAGCAATAATAGACTTAATATCAATTTGGAATATACATAAAAATCTAACAATTAAAGAACCTCATAGTCTCAAACAAACCCAGATAAAATCATAATTAATAGAATATTTACCCAAAAATATATAAATCCGAATTAACCCATATCCCCCCATCTTAAGTAAAATAGCCGCCAAAATTATAGAACCAGAAATAGGAGCCTCAACATGAGCCTTAGGGAGCCAAAAATGAAAAAAAGGAATTGGTATTTTAAATAAAAAAGCCAACACTATTGATAAATAAAAATAAAAATTTATTTCACAATTATCCATAAAAATCAATCAAAAATCCAAAGAATCAGAAACTTGTATAATATAAAAAATACCTAACAATAATGGCAAGGAAGCAAATAAAGTATAAAAAAGGAGATAATAACCAGCAATAATACGTTCAGGCTGATATCCCCACCCAAAGATCAAAAAAAGGGTGGGGATAAGAGATCTTTCAAAGGAAATATAAAAAACTAGCATATTTAAAGAAGAAAAAGTTAATAATAAAGATGTTATTAATAAAAATATAACAAATAGGAATATCCATAAATTATCCTTATCCTTATAAATTTTGTAACTTGCTATTATTATTAAAAATAAAATAAAATAAGAAAGACCAATTAAAGAATAAGATAAAATGTCCACCCCTAGTAAACCTCCGGAAGAACAAATAAAATTATAATAATTATTAAAAAATACAAATATTAAAAATATAATTATATAAGCCCATATTCTTAATCAATAGTTATTAAATAAAGGGATTAAAAGTATTAATATAAAAAGGTATTTTATCATGATAATAAAGATATTCTAGATAAATAATCATTACCCTGTCTTCGTACCATACTAACTAAAATAGCAAGCCCAAGAGCACCTTCACAAACAGTAAATACTAAAAATATCAAAGAAAAATATAATTCATATCCATAAACTATTATAACCAAAACTAGAGACAAAAATCCTGATAAAACAATAAACTCTAAACTAAGTAAAGATAAAAGAAGATGTTTACGAGTAGAACAAAAAACAATAGTTCCTCTTAACAAGTTAAATAAGATGACATATTCAAGTATAAGTTTTAATAGTTTAAATATAAAACAATGATTTTGTAAATCATAAATAGGAAATACCTTTAAAACTTCAGTAAAAAGCAATACTTATCTTTAATCTCCAAAATTAAAATTTTTTTTAAACTACTTACTGATTTGAACTTAATAATATCCTTAATAATTAGTATAGCTCTTATTTTAATAATACTAAATCACCCTTTAAGAATAGGACTTATCCTAATCTTACAGACACTAATTACAGCAATATTAATTGGTTACATAATAAATTCATTTCTATTTTCTTATATTATTATTATTATTATATTAAGAGGGGCTTTAGTATTATTTATTTATATAGCAAGAATCGCAAGTAACGAAAAATTTAAATTATCAATTAAAAATCTACTATTAAGTATATCAGTATTCCTAATATCATTAATGTGACTATTCCTATATAATAAAATAAACCTTCCTAATAATATAATTTACATTGAAGAATTAAGATTAATTAAACTATTTAATACTAATACTGCTAAAATTACCTTATTAATAATTATTTACTTACTTTTAGCAATGATTGCAGTATCAAATATTGCTAAAACAAATAATGGCCCCCTCCGAATAAAATCTAAATATGAATAAACCAATACGTAAAACCCATCCCTTATTTAAAATTATTAATAGATCTCTAATTGATTTACCCTCACCCTCCTCAATTTCATTATGATGAAATTTTGGATCACTTTTAGGAATGTGTTTAATAATCCAAATCATTAGAGGATTATTCTTAGCCATACACTATACTGCTAACATTGAATTAGCATTTAATAGAGTAGTACACATCTGTCGAGATGTTAATAATGGATGACTTATACGATATACACACGCAAACGGGGCATCTTTATTTTTCATTTGCTTATATTTGCATATTGGACGAGGTCTATATTATGGATCCTATAAGCTCCATATAACTTGATCTATTGGAATTGTATTATTATTATTAATTATAGGAACCGCTTTTTTAGGGTATGTCCTACCTTGAGGGCAAATATCTTTATGAGGGGCAACTGTTATTACAAATTTACTATCTGCCGTACCTTATTTAGGAAAAACCTTAGTAATATGATTATGAGGGGGTTTCTCCGTAGATAACGCCACATTAACACGATTCTTTACATTACATTTTTTATTACCCTTCATTATTGCTGGAATAGTTATTATTCATTTATTATTTCTCCACCAAACAGGAAGAAATAACCCTTTAGGATTAAATGCCAATTATGACAAATCACCCTTCCATCCTTACTTCTCTATTAAGGATTTAATAGGTATGACTATTACATTATTCTTATTTTCATTATTAATCCTTCTAGAACCTCGAATATTAGGAGACCCTGAAAATTTTATCCCAGCTAATCCTTTAGTAACACCCGTTCATATTCAACCTGAATGATATTTCTTATTCGCTTATGCAATCTTACGGTCTATTCCTAATAAACTAGGGGGAGTGTTAGCAATACTTTTATCTATTATTATTATTGCTTTACCTATAATTATTAACAAAAGAAAATTCCAAGGAAATGCCTTTTATCCTATTAGAAAAAGAATATTTTGAAGAATAGTGTCAATTATTATTCTATTAACCTGAATCGGAGCACGACCCGCAGAAGAGCCTTATATTCTAACAGGGCAAGTATTAACTTTAATATACTTTTCCTATTTTATTATTAACCCTTTAACTAAAAAAATCTGAGACAGACTACTAGAATAACATTATAATTAGTTAATAAGTTTTAGAAAACATGTACTTTGAAAGTACAAAAAGAAAGTTAAATTCTTTCATTAACTTTAACACTTAAAACAGTGAATTATAGATTAATATAAAACCCAAACTAATAAAGATAGATAAAATAAAAAGAAATTTAAAGATAAAGGTAAAAATAACTTTCAAGTCAAATATATTAATTTATCATAACGAAACCGAGGTAAAACTCCCCGAACTCAAATAAATCAAAACACAATTAAAATTACCCTTAAATAAAAAAATAAAGAATATAAATCACAACCTAAAAATAAAATAACAGTTAATAATCTTATAAAAATAATATTAGAATATTCAGATAAAAAAATAAAAGCAAATCCTCCTCTTCTATACTCAACATTAAATCCTCTAACGAGCTCTCTCTCTCCTTCAGCAAAATCAAAGGGGGATCGATTAGTTTCAGCCAAGCATGAAGAAATTCAACAAAAAAATAAGGGGAAATTTATAAATAAAAACCAACTATATTTTTGATAATATATAAAATCAATTAAGTTATATCTAAAAACAAAAATAATAGTACATAATATGATCAAAATTATTCTAACTTCATAAGAAATAACTTGAGCAACTGAACGTAAACTACCTAAAAGAGCATAATTGGAATTAGAGGATCAACCAGACAGTATTACCCCATAAACCCCTATACCTGTACAAACCATAAAAAAAAGAATACCATAATTAAAATTATAAACATTAATTAAAAAAGGGTAAATCATCCATAATAAAAAGGATAAAATTAATAAAAAAATAGGAGCAATATAATAAATTAAAGAATTAGATTTATAAGGAAAACTCTGCTCCTTAAAAAATAATTTTAATCCATCAGAAAAAGGCTGAAGAAGCCCTATAAACCCTAACTTATTAGGGCCTTTACGAAGTTGAATATAACCTAAAACTTTACGTTCTAATAGAGTAACAAAAGATACACAGACCAAAACACAAATGATAGTTAATAAATAAATTAACAAAAACAATACTATTTGTAATATAAATTACATTAATAAATTCTAAATTTACCGCACTAATCTGCCAAAATAGTTATAAATATTCAAAATAAACAAAATTTTTGATATAAAAGGTCCTTTCGTACTATTTTATACATTATAAATAAAGAAGATAGAAACCGACCTGGCTCACGCCGGTCTGAACTCAGATCATGTAAAATTTTAAAGGTCGAACAGACCTAGAAATTAAGCTTCTGCACTTAAATCTAATTTTAATCCAACATCGAGGTCGCAAACTCTTCTATCGATAAGAACTCTCCAAAAGAATTACGCTGTTATCCCTAAGGTAATTTAATCTAAATTCCATAATAAAGGATTATATAAATACATATAAATAAATAATAAGATATGAGAGTTAAAAGAATCTCAATGTCACCCCAACAAAATTTCCAATAAAATAAGATTTTAATTAACAAAATAAATTTATAATTAACCGAAAATAAAATTCTATAGGGTCTTCTCGTCCCCCTTTAACATTTAAGCTTTTTTACCTAAAAATTAAATTCAATTTATTAATATAAAGAAAGTTATTCCCTCATCCGACCATTCATTCCAGCCTTCAATTAAAAGACAAATGATTATGCTACCTTCGCACAGTCAAAATACTGCGGCTATTTAAAAAATCATTGAGCAGGCCAAACCTAATATAATTTAACATTAAGACATGTTTTTGTTAAACAGGTGAAGAATATATTTGCCGAATTACTATATATTAATTTTCAATTTACTAATCTTATCATTATTACTAATTATAAAATATTCATAATTACAATTTAATAAAAACCTAAACTTTAATAAAATAAAATAAACAATAAATTTAATTATAACAAAATATATGATGGAAATTTTTAATCCTACTAATTTTATAATCATTAAAAATTATAGATGTATCTTAAAAGCTTATCCCTTTAAGATTTAGATTATCAATATAACAAAAATTAAATATTTGATCTATTGGAATTAGATAATCCTGAATTAAATTCAATTATTAAATAACCAGATATATAAAAATGAATAGCATATCACATCTATTGACAATTTCAATATAATTTTGTAACATTAAAAGCCAAATATCAATAGCTCTTTTAAATTCGGGAACCATATAATAGATATAAAAAATAAATAAACCCTGATACAAAAGGTACAAAAAATAAATTCTACTTATATATTTTTTTATATTGTCCTTTACAGTAACATTAACTATAAATAAATATTTGATCTATTCTCTAAAAAATACTAAAACAACAAAGTTATTTCTATTAATAATAGCTAAAATAAAATTAACAATTAAATATCAATAAATCAAGTTAATTTGAATTGCACAAATAATTCCTTAATGTAAATAAGGAATAATCCTAGATTATAACTTGTATAATTCCAGCCCCATCTTCCGATAGGACTACTTTGTTACGACTTATCTCATCTTATTAATGAGAGTGACGGGCGATGTGTACTTAATCAAGAACATATATCATGAATAATATATATTAAACATTACAATTAAATCCAATTTCATAATTCATTAATTAATGAATTAATCCAATAATTCCCATATTAAATGTAACCCATTTCAATCCTTTATACAGCTGCACCTTGACCTGACATAATTTTCAATTAAAAATCTATGAAAATATCCTAATAAAACATTCATTTCAGACAGAGATATACAAACCATAGTATATAATTAAAGGTAAAATGTATCGTGGATTATCGATTATAGAACAGGTTCCTCTAAAATGATTAAATTACCGTCAAATTCTTTCAATTTAAAGATCATAACTTATAATACTAAGAAACTAAATTTACATTCTCAATAATAGGGTATCTAATCCTAGTTTAAATTAAGAATATCTTATAATCTATAACCTAATTATACAAAAAAATTTTAAATTTCACTTAAAAAATTTAAGAATATAATCAAAAACAAGAATATAAATAATTTTTCTAATAAAAATATTTCCGACTAATTGTATAACCGCAGCTGCTGGCACAATTTTTGCTAGTCATAAAATGATTAACTATGTCTTAAATTACCAAATACATAAAAATAAAAGCTGCATATATTTAAATATATAAATTCATTATTAAAACGAATAAAACCACACACAAAAATTCACATATCATATTTTACCACCCAAAAATCTTTATAAACTAGAATAAAATTTATTTAATTTTTTTTACAAAATTAAGTAGGAGCAGTTTAAAGTTTCCCCCTCGCTAGCTCGGTCTAACCCGGTCCATAGGTCCCCTCTGGACTAGTACAGATACTATATAATTATATTATTACATATGTAACTCAGGTCCCATATGTCAAATACTAATAGTTATTCTATTCCTAGCTCACATTGAGTTCGCTACAAATATCTAACTGTTATATCTATTTATTAGATATAATTTAATTTATGTATCTATGACTTATGTATATTCTAACCTTAGTAATATCATACCTATCTAATTCCAATAGATCAAATATTTACATATAGTGTTCCCCCCAGACAGACGGCCCTCCGGATACCTCCGGCCCTCTTGTATACTAACAAAATTCTTCAAATACCTTCCCCTGATATATCAAATTTTCTTTTCACAAGAAAGTTTATCTAAAATTTAGAATTAATTGTATGGCACATATATTTTTATACCCCTTTAAGTAAAAGTAAATTCTATAACAATAACAGATTAGCATCATATTATCGAGATTTTAGCGCTGAAATTATTTAATTAACGTAAGGGTAAACAAATAAAGTTGTGTTACTCATATATATTTATATATTTATATTAGATATATTATATATATAATTCCCCATATATATACATATAAATAATAATTCGATATCACAATCTTATGTTTAACCATTGAGATTAGATAGCTGATAATTAACATTAATAATTCGATACCACAATCTTATGTTTAACCATTGAGATTAGATAGCTGATAATTAACATTAATAATTCGATACCACAATCTTATGTTTAACCATTGAGATTAGATAGCTGATAATTAACATTAATAATTCGATACCACAATCTTATGTTTAACCATTGAGATTAGATAGCTGATAATTAACATTAATAATTCGATATCACAATCTTATGTTTAATCATTGGAATTAGATAGCTGATAATTAACATTAATAATTCGATATCACAATCTTATGTTTAACCATTGAGATTAGATAGCTGATAATTAACATTAATAATTCGATATCACAATCTTATGTTTAATCATTGGAATTAGATAGCTGATAATTAATGTTAATAATTCGATATCACAATCTTATGTTTAATCATTGGAATTAGATAGCTGATAATTAACATTAATAATTCGATATCACAATCTTATGTTTAACCATTGAGATTAGATAGCTGATAATTAACATTAATAATTCGATATCACAATCTTATGTTTAATCATTGGAATTAGATAGCTGATAATTAATGTTAATAATTCGATACCACAATCTTATGTTTAACCATTGAGATTAGATAGCTGATAATTAATGTTAATAATTCGATATCACAATCTTATGTTTAACCATTGAGATTAGATAGCTGATAATTAACGTAAGGGTAAACAAATAAAGTTGTGTTACTCATATATATTTATATATTTATATTAGATATATTATATATATAATTCCCCATATATATATACATATAAATAATAATTCGATATCACAATCTTATGTTTAACCATTGAGATTAGATAGCTGATAATTAACATTAATAATTCGATATCACAATCTTATGTTTAACCATTGAGATTAGATAGCTGATAATTAACATTAATAATTCGATACCACAATCTTATGTTTAACCATTGAGATTAGATAGCTGATAATTAACATTAATAATTCGATATCACAATCTTATGTTTAACCATTGAGATTAGATAGCTGATAATTAACATTAATAATTCGATATCACAATCTTATGTTTAACCATTGAGATTAGATAGCTGATAATTAACATTAATAATTCGATACCACAATCTTATGTTTAACCATTGAGATTAGATAGCTGATAATTAACATTAATAATTCGATACCACAATCTTATGTTTAACCATTGAGATTAGATAGCTGATAATTAATGTTAATAATTCGATACCACAATCTTATGTTTAACCATTGAGATTAGATAGCTGATAATTAATGTTAATAATTCGATACCACAATCTTATGTTTAACCATTGAGATTAGATAGCTGATAATTAACATTAATAATTCGATATCACAATCTTATGTTTAACCATTGAGATTAGATAGCTGATAATTAACATTAATAATTCGATACCACAATCTTATGTTTA